TTTAATAGTTGGCATGTTGAATCGTATATATATGATGGGATTATAATGGGCTGGTTTAGATCGATCTTAACCTGATGATTATGAATTTTTTCCCTTCAATTGAATGAATATTTTACTTGGGTAAAATAAAAATATTCAATATCAAATCACGGAAAATTCAAATTACGGTTTGAAATGGAATCATGTATTTACACGGGATCCCCAGCATTTTCGACCGCTACAAGATCAATAATGCCATAAGCTTGGGCTTCTGTTGCTGACATAAAAACATCCCTTTCCATGTCTTCGGATACAACCCATAAGGGGTTGCCCGTTCTTTGTACATAAACCCTTGTGAGGGTTTCGCGAAGTTTCAGTAATTCTTCTGCTTCCAGGATGAATTCTCCCGCCTGTGCCTCATAAAAAGAACTAGCAGGTTGGTGAATCATAACCCTGATTATATAACATCCATCATGAGCGGCTTCTCTATCTCACACGATTGGTCGAAGGGAAGGAATAAAAATAACAATAAGAAAAAGATAGAATTGAACAACCGTACAGGCATCTTTTGTACATTGCATACGGCTTCGCAATGGAATTGACCTTTCCCCTCCGTCCGCCAAAGAAAGGGACAAAGGTACTAGAAACAAATAGAGTCCATCCGATCCAGATCGTTGAATGATCCATTTACCACCCTTCCTTTCGTAGAAGTCAAAAATACTATGATGGTTCTGTTGCTTTATATATTTCTTATTTATCTCGTCTTTAATTTAGCAATCCCAAGGTTTTTTCTTACCCGATCAAATAAGGTAAGGAAAAAAGATCTTTTTTTTTTTTCTTTTTTATAACATTAATATCAGAAAGGCACTTCTGGTGTGTAAGAAAAATGGTTTGTGACGCTGAAACAGACCTCCGACACATAAGATCAAATCGGAAATAACCTTTGTTTCATACTACTATTTCGATACATAATTTCATGTTATGAAAAAACAAAAAAGGTTTGTTCGTTCATATCGAACTAAAAATGCCATGCTATTATTACTTATTATTCATGTTCCATATGGCGAAGGCATAGTCTTTTTTTCAAATAAAAAACTCATTGGCGCCAAGCGTGAGGGAATGCTAGACGTTTGGTAATTTCTCCTCCGACCAGAATGAAAGATCCCATTGAAGCGGCTAATCCCATGCATATTGTATGTACATCAGGTGGCACAAATTGCATAGTATCATAAATAGCTATTCCTGGTATTACCCATCCACCGGGGGAGTTTATAAACAAATAAAGATCCTTAGTATCGTCTTCTATACTAAGATATACCATAAGACCAACAAGTTGATTCGAGATCTCGCTATCAACTTCTTGGCCTAAAAAAAGTAATCTTTCTCGATAAAGTCGGTTGATTAGGACAAAATTGTATCCTTTAGTAACCGTACATGCACCTTTGGATGCATACGGTTCAAAAAAGCGAAAAAAAATCAATGTGTTGATTCCAGTCCTATTTCTTTTTTTTTTTTTAACAGGGTTTTTTGTTTTTCTCTAATGAAAATGAAGGGACTTTTTCTTATATTATTCTATTTTTCAAGAAACATTGCTTCCTTCCCTAGAAAACCCTATCTATAATAAAATAAAAAAAAAAAAAAGAATTCAAAAAACTTATTGAACTAACCTCTCATTGATGTATTGTTTCATCGAGATTCAAATCACGATGTCATTTTCTTGTTCCTAAATGGGCCCATTTATTTCTTTTAGGTTCATGTTCTACTCCGGGTAAATATCTATCCGAATTCTATTTGCACATATAGGGCAAATTATGTCAGTGCCACTTTTTACAATTTTTTTCAATTCTTTTCATGCCTTTCGCCAAACTATTTGATGTTTTTATTTTTATTATACTATTCCATTGATTGGTAGTTTGAGATAACCCCTAGGGTATAAAAATCCTTTATGATACAAGTGGTAATGGTACCTATATTACCAATTTGGTATTTTCTGAACGGAGCCTGAATATTGGTACAAGCCAACCATAAATTCTTCTAATTTAGATTATTGATCTCTAAAAAAATTTGATTTAATTGTACTTCGCGCTCCGAGTTTTTGAAGGTTCAATCAATCTTTCTTGGGCGAAACAGAGGATATCTCGATCGGGAGAGAGAACGGGTAAATCCCATATGACCCAATATGTCTGACAAGTCGCACTATACGTCAACCCAAACCGCATCTTCCTCTCCAGGACTCCGAAAAGGTACTTTTGGAACACCAATGGGCATTAAAAAAAAAGAAATTAAAGTACTATATTTTACTTTGATGTGGAAACGTAACAATGAATTTATTGTCCTCATAATTTTTATTTCTGTTTCTCCTATTTTATACATAGATTGGAGGGTTCATACAGAAATACGGAATGAATAAAGAAAAATTTTTATGGGGGGATCGTTCGAATAATCAATAAGTGTTTATGCATTCGTTTTCCAAAAATGAAATCAATTCCCCATTGCGTATTGTTACTTATCGGGTATAGAA